TATGGTTCATATTCTGGATTGGGTTCATCTCTGTAGTAATCAGATGAATTGAGTTGTAAATTGTAGCCATGAAAGCGTAAGAACTCAACGGGATTCCCTTCTTTGTATGATTTGAGGGGGTAGGTCCCGTTGAGTTCTTAAGAATTAGAATATTTTTCGTCTAAATGGCAAAACCCCATTCCATTTTTCTGATGATGTTTTTGAAAAATGCAGTTGATTGATCCATCCGCCCGTTGCTCGATAGTATCTATCGATACTTTCAAAGTAAAGTTAGAAGAAAGAAGAAATCACTCAATTTCCTAGATGACATACTATCCTCAAATATCAAATAATAATAAAACCTTAGTATTTTTTTGTATCTCATCAAAAATGGAAATTTTTATAAGTTTATTGAAGAAGTTCTATTTACTCAATAAACCTCGCTCTCTTTTGTTTGCCCACTATTCTACTATTCTATTTTATATTAAATAATATTATGTAATATATATATAATATATATATAAAAGTTCTGATATTTTTTTTTTTAATTCAAAACTTAGACTAGTAATCTTTGACGAACAGGATAAAGAATCTTTTTTTTCTTTCGACACAAGAAAGAGATGTGGAAAATTCCTTTTCTTGTGTCGAATACTAGGAAGATGAATAATCGTCCCTATAATTTTGTGTTCCACGCATTTATCCGTTCTATTCCCCGCTTACTTATGTCTAGTATCTAGTCGAATTTTATTCGATTAGAATAGAAAACACTATTAATGTATTTTATGACATTGAAATGTGATAATAGTAACATAATCATACCACCCCAATTTGGATTCAAAAAAAGTAAAAAGTCTTCTTCACAATCTACATACTATGACTTCACAATCTACATACTATGACTAGGAATGCAGTACAAGGAATGAGTATAAAAAAGCAAAAGGCTTTTCATAATATCCATTTTTTATCATAAAGAGTCGTCAAAAATAATTTTGTTATTTTTACGTTATGAGCTCAATGTCGATAAATCCGCGAGTCTAGAAATTCATTTCTGACAATTGAACCTTCTCGAACTGTTTCTTTTTAAGAACCAAAAATATTTGTGCCAAAATAACAGATGCCAAGAAGAACAAAAGGCCTTGGACACGTAAGGGATCTTGAAGTACTATTTCTGCATCTCCCTGACCAAATCCGCCCACATTAGGATTACTCGTCAACGGTTGATCCAATTTGATAGATTCGCCTTCTGAAACAAGAAGTTCTGGCCCTGGAGGGATAATATCAACCACTTGACGTCCATCCGATGCATCCGCTATGGTTATTTCGTAACCCCCTTTTTCTTTTCGTATTATTTTACCTACTATACCTGCTGATGTAGCATTATAAACTGTATTGTTACTTTTGCTCCCGTCGGGATAAATCTGACCCCTTCCCCTGTTTCCGCCTACATATATAGGATATTTTAAGAAGTGAACCTCTTTCGTAGTAGCGGGGTCCGGGGAAAGGATAGGAAAGGTTATTTCACTATATTTCTGACCAGGAACGGGGCCTATCACAAGAATATTTTTTTTATTGGGGCGATAGCTCTGAAAAGACAGATTGCCTATCTTTTCTTTTATCTCGGGGGAAATCCGATCAGCAGGAGCTAATTCAAAACCCTCTGGTAAAATAAGAACAGCCCCTACATTCAAAGCACCCTTTTTACCATTAGCAAGAACTTGTTTTAGTTGCATATCATAAGGGATTCGAACAACTGCTTCAAATACAGTATCTGGAAGTACCGTTTGTGGAACTTCAATATCCACGGGCTTATTAGCTAAATGGCAATTGGCACATACAATACGACCAGTCGCTTCTCGCGGATTTTCATAACCCTGCTGTGCAAAAATGGGATATGCACTTGAAATGGATGGCCGAGTTATGATATATATCATGAGCGATACGGAAATGGATCGAGTAATTTGTTCCTTTATCCAAGAAAAAGTCTTTCTAGTTTGCATGGTCCAACCATTGAGCCCAAAAATGTCTACAATAAATTTGGTAGGTCGCTAACCTAGTTCCCTATCTGCAATTCTGCTATTTACTGGAATAATTTTACTGGAATAAAAAATATTAATATATAGAATAAATTAGAATTCTTTGGGATGGGTAGAAAAATAAAGAGTAAGTATGATTTTACATGCTTTGCTTCTGTACAACTACAAAGTAAGAAACGTTAGAATTGAATTGGATTAATATCAGTAGATCCTTTATTTAATCATTCATTGCTTTATTTAATCATTCATTGAATGATAAATCACTACAAGTGACGGAGAAACACGATTTAAATAACGAAAAATCCAAAATTTAAATAGAGTATCTAGAATGACTGGAAAAGTAGAAACAAGACCAGATATAATTTGATCATTATGAGCAAATCCAAAATCTTTGTAGACAAAGCCAATCATTAGTTCCCAACCATGGGGCGAATGGAATCCGATACATAAATCTGTTAATAAAAGAATCGAAAAAGCCTTTATTGTGTCACTTAAGTTATATAGGAATTCCTGAGCCCAAGAGTTAAGAATAACAAGTTCTTTATTACCCAAAATTGAATAACCACTTAGAATAACGAAACAGATTATATTTGTCAAGAAGTGCAAAATCGTATGGATATGATCCTCATTGTGTATCTTGATTAATTGGAGCGTTTCTTTGTGGATTCCTATACGAAGGTTTTGTAGATGTGTCTCCGAGTATTCCTTGATCATTTCCTCCAAAAGAAAGATTTCCTCCAATTCTATGAATTTTTCGAGAATATTTTTTTCTTGAATATCATTCAAAAAAATTTCAGATTGCCTAGTATTCCACCAATAAGTAACCCAAGATTCCAGACTTTTATTAAATGAGAGAGAAATCCACCAGGGCAAAAATACTACAGATGCAAGATATAAAAGAGGGTTGAATGCTTTCTTTTTTGACATTTTTTCATTTCGTCTATGAATTTTTAATGAACCGACCTCATTAGTTGACTCTACGCCATCCAATATTTCTCTCATGCATGAGTTCTATTACAAAGTATCGAACTTATGAATCTATTCACTGTTTTGTTTTGTGGTTGTTACGTTACGTATACGTCTTCTTTGACTAGAAAGAATGAGCGTTATGAAGAAACTTCAGTTAAGTTATGGTATAGAAAAGGGGGACTCTTTAGTTTTTCCTTACTGCTGAGAAAGCATTCACTCTCTCAGCTCATTTCTCAAAATACTTCAATCGGTACACGCAAGAAATAGGCCAATTCGGCAGCTTTTTGTTCGATTTCCCGTGGAGTAACATTCTCATCAGTACGAGTCAAGGGAATGGCCCCCTGGCCTCTGATATCCATATAAAGGACACGGCGAGCATAAATACCTTCTTTAACTTCTATTCTGACGGACTGAATATCCTTTATAGGGAATCGGAGGAAGATGCGACGATTTTTTCCAGGGAATCCCCAACGAAAAATACACACCATTCCTTCTTTTCTATCGAATCGATCATAACCACCCCCTACATGCCACGAAATTGTGCACCACAAATAGGAGCTAATAAAGAGACCCGCGATCCCATAGAAAGACATCACAATCCCTTGTGGAAAAAAAAGGATTTGCTGAGACGGAAATAAAGATATCAAGTTTCTCCCAAGATAACTGGAAGTTCCAACCAATAAGAATCCTAATGAACCTAAAAAAAGGATAATGGCCCAGCAGAAATTACTTGTTTTTCGCGACCCCGTTATAGGTTGTATCCATATATGTTCTGATCGACAACTCATACTTGATCTGGTTTCGTTTTATTGGAATTGAGAGAATACCCTAGACTTTACTCTTTTTGTTTCCGAAGTAACTCTCATCAACTAGTACTAGTTTGATGTGAACCTTTAAGAGTAATTTATCAAATTGGTTAGATCTAAAATAAAAAAAAAATACCCTTCGTATGATCCCATCAATTAGATGTACTGATTTTACAGTTCAGCCATCCAGCGATCCTGAGATTTTTTCAAATAGATAGAATTCCTTTACCCCCATATCATCTTTCTACAGGCCAAAGAGCCCCTTTTCGACGGAAACGCCGCATGTTATACCTTCTTTTCTTACACTAAATAGGTATCTGCGTTATGATACAAGTCTTAGTTTTGAAAAAAAAAAATGGATCAGAGTTGGGCCCATCAGATCTAAACAGTCTTATTTTTTTGAACATGAAGAAATAAAGAAGCCATTGCCATTGCCGGAAATACTAAGCCTACTAAAGGCACCAAAACAGAGGGAAAGTCGAAAGTTGTCATATAAAGGATACCTCAATTTACTATTTGTACCTGTTATTATTTATAATAATAATAATAATAATATTATAAAGATAAAGATTAGTATAAATCTAAGTATATATCTAAGTGAGTATAGAAGGTACAAAAGCATATATCATATCTATAGTTTCTATATTCTAGAATTCTATATTTGGATTATATATACATATTTTTATTTTCCTAGAATTTAACGAAAATAAGAATTCACTATTTTTCTTGTTGATAGAGGCCTCTTAACTGAATTAGTAATCAAGAATATAGATAAAAAGGAGTTATCCACAACTTTTGATTTCTTTTTACAATTTAGATCTTATGTCAACAAAGAAACCCCATTCATATTCGTTTTACTTGGATTCTGATAAACTAACTATTTGTTTGCTACAAATAAAAAAGGAACTTAATGCTCTATTGAATTTTGATTCAAAGGAAAGAAAGCGTGGAGCTGAAATAACTCACTCAGAACGCTTTTTAAAGGATTACGTGGTACGATTAGATCGAATAAGCCCTTCTGGAATAAATATTCAGCCGCCTGTGAACCTTCAGGTACTGTTTTATTCAATGTTTGTTCAATTACTCTTTTACCCGCAAATGCAATATAGGCATTGGGTTCGGCAATAATGATATCTCCCAACATACCAAAACTCGCAGTTACCCCCCCTGTAGTAGGAGATGTAAGAATTGGTACATAGAATAACTTTTTATT